GTGGCCATCACACGATGATTTTTCTCTACCAACCATAAAGATATCGGCACCCTCTACTTAATCTTCGGCGCTTGGGCCGGAATAGTGGGTACCGCCCTTAGCCTGCTCATTCGAGCAGAACTCAGCCAGCCTGGCGCCCTCTTGGGGGACGACCAAATTTATAATGTAATTGTCACCGCTCATGCCTTCGTAATAATTTTCTTTATAGTTATACCCATCATAATCGGAGGCTTTGGAAACTGACTCATTCCTCTTATGATCGGGGCCCCCGATATGGCTTTCCCACGAATAAATAACATAAGCTTCTGACTCCTCCCTCCCTCCTTCCTCCTCTTATTAGCTTCTTCAGGCGTGGAGGCCGGGGCAGGCACCGGGTGAACCGTTTACCCCCCTCTCTCTGGGAACTTAGCCCACGCAGGCGCATCCGTTGACTTAACTATCTTTTCCCTACATTTAGCTGGTATTTCTTCTATCTTGGGTGCAATTAACTTTATCACAACAATTATTAACATGAAACCTCCCGCCATCTCTCAATACCAAACACCCCTCTTCGTATGGGCAGTCTTGATTACTGCTGTTCTTCTACTTCTTTCACTTCCTGTGCTAGCTGCCGGCATCACCATGCTCCTCACGGATCGAAACCTTAACACCACCTTCTTTGACCCGGCGGGCGGAGGAGACCCAATCCTTTACCAACACCTCTTCTGATTCTTTGGGCACCCTGAAGTCTACATTCTTATCCTCCCCGGGTTCGGTATAATTTCCCACATTGTAGCCTACTATGCGGGTAAACAAGAACCTTTCGGCTACATAGGAATAGTCTGGGCTATAATAGCCATTGGGCTCCTTGGGTTCATCGTTTGAGCTCACCACATGTTTACAGTGGGCATAGACGTGGACACACGCGCCTATTTCACATCCGCCACAATAATTATCGCTATCCCTACGGGTGTTAAGGTCTTTAGCTGACTAGCAACCCTTCACGGGGGAACAATCAAATGGGAAGCCCCCCTTCTCTGAGCCCTCGGATTTATTTTCCTATTCACAGTGGGAGGCTTAACAGGCATTATCCTCGCCAACTCGTCCCTGGATATTGTTCTTCACGACACTTACTACGTAGTAGCACATTTCCACTATGTACTTTCAATAGGGGCCGTTTTCGCTATTGTTGCCGCTTTCGTGCACTGGTTCCCTCTATTTACAGGATACACTTTACACTCCGTCTGAACAAAAATTCATTTTATAGTTATATTCATTGGAGTAAACCTAACCTTCTTCCCCCAACATTTCCTCGGACTAGCCGGGATGCCCCGGCGGTACTCAGACTACCCTGATGCCTACACCCTGTGAAACACAGTGTCTTCCATCGGCTCCCTAGTTTCTTTAGTTGCCGTCATTATGTCCCTATTTATTATCTGGGAAGCATTCGCTGCTAAACGTGAAGTATCTTCCGTAGAGCTCACCACAACTAATGTGGAGTGACTTCACGGCTGCCCCCCACCATACCACACATTTGAGGAGCCTGCATTTGTGCAAGTTCATTACAACTAATCGAGGAAGGGAGGAGTTGAACCCCCATAAATTGGTTTCAAGCCAACCACATGGCCGTTCTGTCACTTTCTTAAAGACACTAGTAAAATTTAATTACATGGCCTTGTCAGGGCCAAATTGTGAGTTAACTTCTCACGTATCTTATCATGGCCTTTCCCTCCCAGCTCGGTTTCCAAGATGCTGCTTCTCCTGTGATAGAAGAACTTCTTCACTTTCATGACCACGCTTTAATAATTGTATTCATAATCAGCACCCTGGTCCTTTATTTCATCATCGCCCTAGTTACTTCTACTTTAACTAATAAATTCATCCTAGACTCTCAAGAGATCGAAATCATCTGAACTGTCCTCCCAGCAATTATCCTTATTTTAATTGCCCTTCCTTCCCTCCGCATTCTTTACCTTATGGACGAGATTAATGACCCCCACCTAACCATTAAGGCTATGGGTCATCAGTGGTACTGAAGCTACGAATACACTGACTACGAAAGCCTTGAGTTCGACTCTTACATAATCCCCACCCAAGACCTAGCTCCTGGACAATTCCGTCTCCTAGAAGCAGACCACCGCATAATTACCCCCGTTGAGTCCCCTATCCGAGTTCTGGTCTCTGCCGAAGACGTCTTACACTCCTGAGCAGTCCCTTCCTTGGGCGTAAAAATAGATGCAGTGCCGGGCCGACTAAACCAGACAGCCTTCATTACATCTCGCCCTGGCGTCTTCTACGGACAGTGCTCAGAAATCTGCGGCGCAAACCACAGCTTTATGCCCGTTGTAGTTGAAGCAGTCCCACTCCAACAATTTGAGGACTGATCCACCCTAATACTCCAAGATGCCTCGCTAAGAAGCTAAACAGGGCCTAGCGTTAGCCTTTTAAGCTAAAGATTGGTGACTCCCAACCACCCTTAACGGCATGCCCCAAAATTTCCATGCCAGTTGTTTTGCAATACTTACTTTTAGCCTCATGCTGTATTTTACCACGGGCCACACCAAAATTATAGGACACACAAACTCCCCTAAGCCCTCCCCTTGACCCACAAAATTTCTTAACTGACAAAAATGAGCCTGACCTTGATCCTAGGCCTTTTCGACCAATTTTTTTCTCCTTATCTCCTCGGCGTGCCTCTTCTAGCTGTTGCTATCGCCGCCCCTTGAGTATTATTCCCAAAACCCGCTAATCGCGTGATCCACGGCCGATCCCTTGCAGCCCAAAATTCTTTTGTCTTGAACTTTACAAAGCAAATTCTCCTCCCCCTAAACGTGGGGGCCCATAAATGAGCACTACTACTTACAGTGCTAATGATTAATCTTATTACACTAAATTTACTTGGGCTTCTTCCTTACACCTTCACCCCTACTACCCAGCTACCTCTTAACATGGGGTTTGCTATTCCTTTGTGGCTAGCTACAGTCGTTATTGGCCTCCGCAATCAACCAACGATAGCACTAGGCCACCTCCTACCAGAAGGCACCCCCGCCCCTTTAATCCCCGTCTTAATTATTATTGAAACAATTAGTTTATTTGTCCGACCCTTCGCATTAGGCGTCCGGCTGACAGCAAACCTAGCAGCCGGGCACCTCTTGATCCAACTTCTAGCCTCCGCCACTCTTTTCCTAATTAACCAAATGTGGCCAGTAGCAATCCTAACTGGTCTAGTAATAGCACTCCTAACTCTTCTTGAGCTAGCAGTAGCTGTCATCCAAGCCTACGTATTCGTTCTTCTTCTCTCACTGTACCTGCAAGAAAACACCTAAACGCTACCCGAAACACCCCCCCCCCCCCCTTTTTTTTAAATAATGGCCCACCAAGCACACGCATACCACATAGTTGACCCCAGCCCTTGACCATTAACAGGCGCAATCGCCGCCCTACTAATAACATCAGGCCTTGCAATCTGATTTCACCAACACTCCACCACTCTTATAACCCTCGGCATAATCCTCCTACTCCTCACAATATTCCAGTGATGACGAGACATTGTCCGAGAAGGCACTTTTCAAGGCCACCACACCCCTCCCGTGCAAAAAGGGTTACGATATGGGATGGTATTATTTATTACGTCAGAGGTCTTCTTCTTCTTAGGGTTTTTTTGGGCCTTTTACCATGCCAGCCTCGCCCCTACCCCTGAGTTAGGGGGCTGCTGGCCCCCAACAGGCATTTTCACCCTAGACCCTCTAGAAGTCCCCCTGCTCAATACAGCCGTACTGCTTGCCTCTGGGGTAACAGTCACCTGGGCACATCACAGCATAATAGAGGGTAATCGCAAGCAAGCGATTCACTCCTTAGCCCTCACAATTACCCTCGGCTTCTATTTTACACTTCTCCAAGCAATAGAATATGTAGATGCCCCGTTTACAATTAGTGACGGGGTCTATGGTGCCACCTTCTTTGTAGCTACCGGCTTCCACGGACTACATGTCATTATCGGATCCATCTTCTTAGCCGTTTGTCTTCTCCGCCAAATTAAGCATCACTTTACATCTGAACACCACTTCGGGTTTGAAGCAGCCGCCTGATACTGACACTTCGTCGACGTTGTTTGATTATTCCTTTACGTCTCTATCTACTGATGAGGCTCGTAATCTTTCTAGTACTAACTAGTATAAGTGATTTCCAATCACCTGGTCTTGGTTAAAATCCAAGGAAAGATAATGAACTTAGTCATAACCATCATTGCAATTGCTAGCCTCCTCGCTACTACTCTCGCGATCGTATCATTTTGTCTTCCTCAAATATCGCCGGACTATGAAAAGCTATCCCCCTACGAATGCGGCTTCGACCCTTTAGGGTCTGCCCGTCTCCCATTCTCCCTTCGATTTTTCCTCATCGCCATCCTCTTTCTCCTATTTGATCTAGAGATCGCACTCCTCCTTCCTTTACCCTGAGGGGGGCAGCTGGTCTCCCCCCTTACATCTTTTTCATGAGCAACCGCACTTTTAGCCCTCCTTACCCTCGGCCTAATTTACGAATGATCACAAGGCGGCCTAGAGTGAGCTGAGTAGATAATTAGTTTAATAAAAACATTTGGTTTCGGCCCAAAAGCTTATGGTTTAAGTCCACAATTGCCTAATGACACCCCTCCAATTTACCTTCTCTTCAGCATTTATCCTAGCACTAACCGGCCTCGTGTTCCATCGAACACACCTCCTATCAGCACTTTTATGTCTTGAGGGCATAATGCTCTCCCTATATATTGCTCTCTCCACCTGGAGTCTAAGCATGGGTTCTACCAGCTCTTCTGCTCTCCCACTATTTCTTCTAGCTGTTTCAGCTTGTGAAGCAAGCGCAGGTCTTGCTCTTCTAGTAGCAACAACCCGCACACATGGCACCGACCGCCTACAAAGCCTTAACCTCCTACAATGCTAAAAGTCCTTATCCCAACCCTTATATTGGTCCCCACAACCTGATTTATCTTCCCCAAATGGCTCTGACCCTCGACTCTTGTGAGCAGCCTGCTGATTGCAGTCAGTAGCTTCACCTGATTCAAGAGCGACTCAGAGGTAGGTTGAACAAACTTAAACTCTTATATAGCTACCGACCCCTTATCAACCCCTTTGCTCGTTCTTACATGCTGACTTTTACCTCTCATAATTCTTGCAAGCCAACACCACATAGGTGCTGAGCCCCTAAATCGTCAACGAATATATGTCACCCTCCTAACCTTGCTACAATTTTTCCTTATCTTGGCCTTCAGCACCACCGAACTCATCATATTCTACGTAATATTTGAAGCCACTTTACTTCCCACGCTAATAGTTATTACCCGTTGAGGAAACCAAGCAGAACGCTTAAACGCAGGTATTTACTTCTTATTTTATACATTAGCAAGCTCCCTCCCGCTTCTCGTAGCCCTCCTAACCCTCCAAAATACTAGCGGGACACTCTGCCTTCTAACCTTACAATACACAGGCCCCCTAACCCTAACAACACACGGAGACAAGCTATGGTGAGCCAGCTGCCTCCTCGCATTTTTAGTAAAAATACCCCTTTATGGGGTTCATCTATGACTACCCAAAGCCCATGTTGAAGCCCCCGTCGCAGGCTCAATAATTCTTGCTGCCGTACTCCTAAAGCTAGGGGGCTACGGCATGATGCGAATAATAGAAGTACTAGCACCCCTCACAAAGGAGATGCTCTACCCCTTTATTGTGCTCGCACTTTGAGGCATTGTAATGGCCGGCTCAATTTGTCTCCGCCAAACAGACCTAAAGTCACTAATCGCTTACTCCTCAGTTAGCCACATAGGACTTGTAGTGGCCGGCATTCTCGTGCAAACTTCCTGGGGCTTTGCAGGAGCACTAATTCTTATAATCGCCCACGGCCTAACATCCTCCGCCCTTTTCTGCTTAGCAAACACCAACTATGAGCGCGTGCACAGCCGAAGCATCCTTCTAACCCGGGGCCTTCAAATGGTTTTGCCTTTGATAGCCACATGGTGATTCTTCGCTAGCCTAGCTAACTTGGCCCTTCCTCCCCTCCCCAACCTTATGGGGGAACTAATAATTATTACCGCCCTGATTGGCTGGTCCCCTTGAACCTTAACTCTTACCGGAACTGGAGTGCTTATTGCCGCCAGCTACTCAATGTATATATTTATTACGGCCCAGCGGGGGCCTCTGCCTAATCACCTAATTGCCCTAGACCCCTCCCACACTCGGGAGCACCTACTTATAACCCTGCACCTCCTCCCTCTTACACTGCTTATCCTTAACCCCCACCTAATCGCAGGTTGAGTAATCTGTGGGTATCGTTTAAAAAGGACATTAGATTGTGATTCTAAAAATAAGGGTCAAAGCCCCTTTGCCCGCCGAGAGGTGCGGGCAGCAACGGGGACTGCTAATCCCCATCTCCTTGGTTAAACTCCAAGGCCCACTCGGGCCGCTTCTGAAGGATAACAGCGTATCCGTTGGTCTTAGGAACCAAAAACTCTTGGTGCAAATCCAAGTAGAAGCTATGGTTTTTCCTACCCCCGTCTTAACATCCAGCTTAATCATCATCTTTTCCCTTTTAGCTTTACCCGTCATCTCTAGTTTATTTTACTCCCCCGTAAAACCATCTTGGGCTACAACACACGTTAAACCCGCAGTCAAGACAGCTTTCTTTGTAAGCCTCCTCCCCCTATTCCTTTTTCTTAGCCACGGCATAGAAGAGGTTATCTCTACGTGAACTTTAATAGCTACTATAACCTTTGACGTAAAAATCAGCCTTAAATTCGATCACTACTCCCTCATCTTTACGCCCGTGGCTTTATACGTAACTTGGTCCATCCTAGAATTTGCCACCTGGTATATACAAGACGACCCCCACATGAACCGATTCTTTAAATACCTCTTAATTTTTCTCATCGCAATAATTGTGCTAGTCACAGCTAATAACCTTTTTCAACTTTTCGTCGGCTGAGAAGGGGTGGGCATTATGTCCTTTCTTCTTATTGGTTGGTGGTCCGGCCGAGCCGACGCCAACACAGCTGCCCTCCAAGCAATTCTTTATAATCGAATTGGGGACATCGGACTAATTTTTGCCATCGCCTGAATAGCCACCACCCAAAACTCCTGGGACATCGAGCAGATCTTCGTCACAATAGAACATTTCAACGTAACTCCCCCTGTTTTAGGGTTGATTATTGCCGCTGCGGGTAAGTCCGCCCAATTCGGCCTCCATCCCTGACTCCCGTCTGCTATAGAGGGCCCGACACCAGTGTCCGCTCTCCTTCATTCCAGCACCATAGTGGTCGCCGGTGTTTTTCTTCTTATCCGCATGAGCCCCCTACTCGAGAAAAGCCCCCTCGCCCTCACCCTCTGCCTATGTTTAGGGGCACTAACAGCCATGTTTACTGCCTGCTGCGCCCTAACCCATAACGACCTTAAAAAAGTTATCGCTTTCTCTACATCCAGCCAACTCGGCCTTATGATGGTCACCATCGGCCTCAACCAGCCACAGCTCGCCTTCCTTCACATCTGCATGCATGCATTTTTTAAAGCTATACTCTTCCTCTGCTCCGGATCAATTATCCACAGCCTGGGCGGGGAACAAGACATCCGGAAGATAGGGGCCCTCCAACACCAGACTCCCTGAACCTCCTCCTGCTTCACTATCGGTACTCTTGCCCTCACCGGCATGCCTTTCCTCGCCGGCTTCTACTCTAAAGATGCTATTATTGAAGCCATAAACACCTCCTACCTAAACACTTGAGCCCTACTACTCACCCTTGTTGCTACAGCTTTCACAGCCGTTTACAGCACCCGGCTAATCTACTTCGTGGTACTGGCCAGCCCCCGGTCCCTAGCTATCTCCCCCCTCGAAGAAGCCCACCCCCAAGTTATTAACCCCCTTAAACGACTCGCCTGAGGAAGTATCCTCGCAGGCCTATGTATTACCTTAAGTGTCAGCCCCCTTAAAACCCCCGTGATATCTATGCCCCCACTACTTAAACTAGCCGCCCTCCTCGTCACAATCCTAGGACTCCTTACAGCCCTCTGACTTATTGCCCCGCCAGGCGCACGTACCCAAACTACCCTTTCCCCCGCTCCCCACCGTTTCACTAGCATACTTGGATTTTACCCCACCCTTATCCACCGAACTGCCCCTAAACTATCCTTACTATGGGGCCAAACAGCCGCTGACCAAACAATTGACCAAAACTGACTAGAAGCGGTCGGACCCAAGGCCACCGCAACCCTCAACAAGCCCATTATCACCACCACCAGCAACATCCAACAGGGTCGTATAAAAACACACCTCATCCTCTTTCTCTTAAGCCTCGCCCTTGTGTGCGCAATAATTAATTTTTAGCGGGGCCCTACTAAAGTACAAAACACCGGGCTCTGCCCCACCCTTGACACATCGAAGCCCCCAAACCCCCGCCAGAACTCAGAGTACCCCCCCCCCCCAACTTAATGGCAAGCCTCCGAAAGACACATCCCCTCCTAAAAATCGCTAACCACGCCGTCGTTGACCTCCCCGCCCCCTCAAACATCTCAGTGTGGTGAAACTTTGGCTCTCTCCTGGGGTTATGTCTGATTGCCCAAATCCTGACAGGCCTTTTTTTAGCCATACACTACACCGCCGATATTAACACCGCCTTCTCGTCCGTAGCCCACATTACCCGAGATGTTAATTACGGGTGATTAATCCGAGATATACACGCCAACGGCGCATCTTTCTTCTTCATCTGCATCTATATACACATTGGCCGTGGCCTCTACTACGGCTCTTACCTATATAAAGAAACCTGAAACGTGGGAGTAATCCTCTTACTTCTTGTTATAATGACCGCCTTCGTCGGATACGTCTTACCCTGAGGACAGATATCATTTTGAGGCGCGACTGTAATCACCAACCTTCTCTCAGCAGTACCCTATGTTGGTACCGCCCTTGTACAATGAATTTGAGGGGGCTTCTCAGTAGACAACGCTACCCTAACCCGTTTCTTTGCCTTCCACTTCCTTTTCCCATTTGTAATTGCTGGCGCAACCATAGTACACCTGTTGTTTCTTCATCAAACCGGCTCAAATAACCCCCTAGGGCTTAACTCAGCTGGAGATAAGATCCCCTTCCACCCATACTTTTCTTACAAAGACCTTTTAGGGTTTGTAGCCCTCCTAGTCGCACTAGCCACAATTGCACTTTTTACCCCCAACCTCCTGGGAGACCCAGATAATTTTACCCCCGCAAACCCCCTTGTAACTCCCCCTCACATCAAGCCTGAATGATACTTCCTGTTTGCTTACGCAATTTTGCGCTCCATCCCCGACAAACTTGGAGGCGTGCTGGCCCTCCTTGCCTCCATTCTGGTCCTCCTGGTTGTCCCGTTTCTGCATACATGTAAGCTACGTAGTTTAACCTTTCGCCCCCTATCCCAGCTCCTCTTCTGAGCCCTCATCGCAAACGTCGCTATTCTCACCTGAATTGGGGGGATACCCGTCGAAGCCCCCTATATTATTATCGGCCAAATCGCATCCGCCTCATACTTCTCTATTTTCCTCCTCTTCTTCCCCCTCGCAGGTTGATTAGAAAACAAGGCCCTAGGCCTGACATGCATTAGTAGCTCAGCGTCAGAGCGCCGGTCTTGTAAACCGGAGGCCGGAGGTTAAACCCCTCCCTACCGCTCAAAAACAAAACCAAGCCCCCCCCCCCACATTCCCGGCCCCCACCCCTACCCCCCCCCCACACTCCCGACCCCTGCCCCCCAATTTTTACCACTTTTTATCTATTTCAACTGGTGCTTTAAATATTCCCCCCACATTACCGGCACCCCCACCCCTATTCCCACCACCACGCCCAACATAAATAGATATCCGCAGTATAACATAATCCTTGCAAGGGCTCTAACCAAGACTAAGAGCATAAATATAGCCCTCGTTGTATTCAACTACAGTGAGCCCCCATCATACCCATGTATGACACACAAGCTCTTTCACTGCGATTGTTTTTTCACCCCTCCGTCATGCCCTGCCCCCACCAATTATTCACGTATCCCAAGCCCACAGTAGTAAGATAAACCCCCATAGTACCCCGAAGTACCCCCCAATTCACTTATATACCCACCACTCCCCCCCGCAAACCTGATGAGCCTTAGCATATAAATCTTCTCAACCAGTAAAAACGGCCAACATGGTCCCTAAAAAAGTTAAAAGACAAAGCTACTCCTAAAAGAGCACCTCACAGTCAAGTAATAAATCCTCCACCTGCTCCCGCTACCAAGTACATTCCTAGTAACGGTCAAAGTAGGGTGGGATGGGTTTCTACTACTATCAATCCAATCGACGCGCTCATTATGAAGAAAAACAGAAAGTCTAACATAATTCTCCCCAGGACTCTCACCAGGACTAAAAGCATGAAAAGCCATCGTTGTATCCAACTACAAGAACCCTTAAATGCCCACATTCAAGGGGGAGATTTTAACTCCCTCCCCTAACTCCCGAAAGCTAGAGTTCTAAACTAAACTACTCTATGTAAGCACATCAGTACCGCCCAACACTTTTACTTATATCAAATCCCTCCTCCCCTTTATAGTGCTACAAATCATACCTTCCCCAAACACCCTCCCCCCTGCTACTCTCGGCAATATAAGAGCAGCCAACATACACTCCCCCCACGCCTGCGCCCCTGTCCTCACCTACACCCTGCCCCTCCCCTTTTAATGGGCCGTACCGCTCCCCGCCCGCTGCCCCGCAACACTTCCAAAGCAACACATAACGCCACCAGCAAAGCTCACCCACAAACAACTAAAAAAATACCCCCACTTCCATATGCTTCTGACACCCCATCGATCTCCCCTTGCACTACCCCCACCTCTGTCTCCTCCCCCACAAACCACCAATACGGAGGGGCCTCCAAACTCGCCAGAGAAAAAGTTACCCCCATTACTGCCCCAAAGTACCCGACTATTCACTTAAACACCGACCCCTTGGTCAAACCTGTTGGGTAAGCTTCCGCACATAACGCTGCCGAGTAAGCAAACACAACCAGCATCCCCCCTAGATAAATTAAGAATAGGACTAAGCATAAAAAAGTGCCCCCAACCCATATGATAAACCCACACCCCGCTGCTGCAACCGAAACCACCCCTAGCGCCGCATAGAAGGGGGACGGATTAGCGGCAACCACCACTATTCCCACCACCACGCCCAACATAAATAGATATCCGCAGTATAACATAATCCTTGCAAGGGCTCTAACATAATTCTCCCCAGGACTCTCACCAGGACTAAAGGCATGAAAAGCCATCGTTGTATTCAACTACAAGAACCCTTAAATGCTCCACATTCAAAGAGGGGGATTTTAACTCCCACCCCTAACTCCCAAAGCTAGAGTTCTAAACTAAACTACTCTATGTACACACATCAGTACAGCTATGTATTATCAACACATCAGTACAGCTATGTATTATCAACACTCATTTATATTAACCATTTCATGATCATTCGTGAACAATCCGTGATTTTTTTGTTAAACTGGCTTTAACACTAACACACATCAAAACCGACAGTAGGCATACATTAAGCATTTGAGAAGCCTCCATTGACCTAGCTTTAAGAGCAGACGAAAATTTAAGACCGAACACTTTATCCATAAGTTAAGTTATACGTTTATTTAGCATCCGACAGACTCTAACCTTATAAGCGCAGTAAGAGCCGACCTACAAGCACATATCTTAAGGTCAACGGTTATTGAAGGTGAGGGACAATAACATAAGGGTCACATTTCCTGCACTATTCCTAGCATTTGGGTCCTACTTCAGGGACAAATAATGGGAACATTCCCCCCACTTTCATCGACGCTTACATAGCTCATGTTTTAAGTATATACTCCTCGTTACCCAGCAAGCCGGGCGTTCACTCCAGGGAGCCAGGGGTTCCCTTTTTTTTTTTCCTTTCGTCTGGCGCTTCAGAGTGCGCACGGGTTTAACAGACAAGTGAGAACACTTTTCTTGTTTTGCAGAATTAGTCTGTGTCATATTAAGACTTCCTTCTCTTTTTTTTTTTTTTCCTTTTTCAAGAGCATAAGGGGCCGTAAAATCCTACCTAAATTTCCTTCAGGGGGGGGATTGCAAGAGCCTCTTAATAGAAGTCCCCCTTTCCCCTCCTTACCCTAGGGCAGGTAAAACCTCCCGAGCTCATAGAGCCAAAATTAGCCCGCAGAAATAAAGGCTAACGCACACCTCACCCAGCCACTTTTAATTATATTAAATACCTCCCCTTTATAGTACTACAAATCATGGCTTCCCCAAACACCCTTTCCCCCCCCCTTTTAATGGGCCGTACCGCTCCCCACCCGCAACACTTCCAAAGCAACACATAACGCCACCAGCAAAGCTCACCCACATTCAAAGAGGGGAGATTTTAACTCCCCCCCCCCTAACTCCCAAAGCTAGAGTTCTAAACTAAACTACTCTATGTACACACATCAGTACAGCCCAACACTTTTGCTTATATTAAATTCCTCCTCCCCTTTATAGTGATACCAAATCATAATACACCCCTAAACACCCGCCCCACTACCCCCTTACTAAGCTGTTCAAAAACCTCCTACAATTTATACATGTATACACACACACATTTGAGTGTGCCCACATAAACTATATGTCACGAATACACACCCGCCCCACCCCCCTTTTTTTGGCGGCCTTCTCACATCAGCCCCTAAACCAAAGCACCTGGGCTATTCTCGCTAGCGTGGTTTATTTAAAAACGTAACACTGAAAATGTTGAAATGAGCCCTAAAAAGCTCCGCAAGCACAAAGGCTTGGTCCTGACTTTATTATCAGCTTTAACTGAACTTACACATGCAAGTATCCGCACCCCCGTGAGAATGCCCTCAGTCCCCTGCCTGGGAACAAGGAGCTGGTATCAGGCACAATTTTAGCCCACGACACCTTGTTTAGCCACACCCCCAAGGGAACTCAGCAGTGACAGATTTTAAGCCATAAGTGAAAACTTGACTTAGTAAAAGCTAAGAGGGCCGGTAAAACTCGTGCCAGCCACCGCGGTTATACGAGAGGCCCAAGTTGATTATTTACGGCGTAAAGAGTGGTTAGGGAAGAATAAGTACTAAAGCCGAATGTTTTTAAAGCTGTTATACGCACCCAAAACCCAGAAGTCCAACCACGAAAGTGGCTTTACTAAACCCTGAACCCACGAAAGCTAGGGAACAAACTGGGATTAGAGACCCCACTATGCCTAGCCGTAAACATTGATAGATTAATACACCCCCTATCCGCCCGGGAACTACGAGCACCAGCTTAAAACCCAAAGGACTTGGCGGTGCTTTAGATCCTACTAGAGGAGCCTGTTCTAGAACCGATAACCCCCGTTCAACCTCACCTTTCCTTGTTCTTTCCCGCCTATATACCGCCGTCGTCAGCCCACCCTATGAAGGTCTAAAAGTAGGCTAAATTGGCACAGCCCAGAACGTCAGGCCGAGGTGTAGCGTATGGAAGGGGAAGAAATGGGCTACATTCCCTATATTAGGGCACACGAATGGTATGCTGAAACGCACATCTTGAAGGAGGATTTAGCAGTAAGCAGGAAGTAGAGCGTCCTGCTGAAATTGGCTCTGAAGCGCGCACATACCGCCCGTCACTCTCCCCAAAAAATATCCCCTAATTATTTAAAACCTTAGAGCAATAAAGGGGAGGCAAGTCGTAACATGGTAAGTGTACCGGAAGGTGCACTTGGATAAACAATCAAGGTATAGCTAAGTTAGAAAAGCCTCTCCCTTACTCCGAGAAGTCCTCCGTGCAAACCGGATTGCCCTGACGCCGAACAGCTAGCCCACCTGAACAACTTCAACACCCCCCTATTAATACCCCTGAATATAAAACACTATATAAAACAAATCATTTTACCCCCTTAGTATGGGCGACAGAAAAGGGAATTAGGCGCAATAGCGACAGTACCGCAAGGGAACGCTGAAAGAGAAATGAAATAACCCAGTAAAGCACTAAAAAGCAGAGCTTTACCCTCGTACCTTTTGCATCATGATTTAGCCAGTGATTTTCAAGCAAAAAGATTTTTAGTTTGTTAACCCGAAACTAAGGGAGCTACTCCAAGACAGCCTAATAATTAGGGCGTACCCGTCTCTGTTGCAAAAGAGTGGGGCGAGCTTTGAGTAGAGGTGACAGACCTACCGAACTTAGTTATAGCTGGTTGCCCAAGAAATGAATAGAAGTTCAGCCTCCCGGGTTTCTCCCTTCACCTCAGTGTACACACCCCCCTGATGTCTTAAGAAACCGTGAGAGTTATTCAAAGGGGGTACAGCCCCTTTGAAACAAGACACAACTTTCCCAGGTGGGTAAAGATCATAATAACATAAGGTAAGTAACCCTCGTGGGCCCGAAAGCAGCCACCCCCTAAAGAAAGCGTCTAAGCTCAAAACAATCTTGCCCCTCCCCCAATTCTGATCATTTAATCTTATCCCCCTAAACTTATTGAGCCATCCCATGCCCCCATGGGAGTGACCATGCTGATATGAGTAATAAGAAAGCCTAGGCTTTCTCCCCGCACGCATGTAAATCGGAATGGACCCCCCACCGAATATTAACGGCCCCAAACACAGAGGGCAGTGGACGATAGACCAAACAACAAGAAAATCCCCCATCCGCTTACCGTTAACCCAACACAGGTGTGCCCCCAGGGAAAAACTAAAAGGGGGAGAAGGAACTCGGCAAACACATAAAGCCTCGCCTGTTTACCAAAAACATCGCCTCTTGCAAGTAATGAATAAGAGGTCCCGCCTGCCCTGTGACTATTAGTTTAACGGCCGCGGTATTTTAACCGCGCGAAGGTAGCGCAATCACTTGTCTCTTAAATGGAGACCTGTATGAATGGCACAACGAGGGCTTAGCTGTCTCCTCCCCTAAGTTAATGAAATTGATCTCCCCGTGCAGAAGCGGGGATAAACACATAAGACGAGAAGACCCTATGAAGCTTTAGACGTAAGGTAGCCCAAACTATAATGACCTCCTGATAAGCAGCCAAACCAAAATGAGCCCCTACCCCGATGTCTTTGGTTGGGGCGACCGCGGGGAAAGAAAAAACCCCCACGTGGAACGGGAGTACAACTCCTTAAACTCAGAGCCACAGCTCTAACAAACAAAATTTTTTGACCTAAAGATCCGGCAATGCCGATCAACGGACCGAGTTACTCTAGGGATAACAGCGCAATCCCCTTTTAGAGACCATATCAACAAGGGGGTTTACGACCTCGATGTTGGATCAGGACATCCTATTGGTGCAGCAGCTATTAAGGGTTCGTTTGTTCAACGATTAAAGTCCTACGTGATCTGAGTTCAGACCGGAGCAATCCAGGTCAGTTTCTATCTATGCTATATTCTTTTCTAGTACGAAAGGACCGAAAAGAAGGGGTCACTATATTCTGTACACCTCCCCTCCACCTAATGAAAACAACTAAAATAGACAAGGAGATATGCTTTCCCTGCCAGAGAAAATGGCATGTTAGAGTGGCAGAGCCCGGCAAATGCAAAAGACCTAAGCCCTTTCCATAGAGGTTCAAATCCTCTCCCTAACTATGCTCTCAACGCTTTTAACACAAATTGTGAACCCCTTTGCCTTTATCGTCCCCGTCTTATTGGCTGTCGCTTTCCTTACCCTGCTTGAACGAAAAGTGCTCGGCTACATACAACTGCGAAAAGGCCCCAATATTGTTGGCCCCTACGGCCTCCTCCAACCATTTGCGGATGGCCTCAAGTTGTTTATTAAAGAACCCATCCGACCCTCTACTTCTTCCCCCCTATTATTTTTAGCTGCCCCAATTTTAGCGCTTACTTTAGCCCTTGTACTCTGGGCCCCTCTACCTCTACCTCACCCCATTGTTGACCTAAACCTCGGAGTACTATTTATCCTAGCCCTGTCTAGCCTAGCAGTTTACTCTATCCTAGGCTCAGGGTGAGCCTCTAACTCAAAATATGCCCTTGTGGGAGCCCTCCGTGCCGTCGCCCAAACTATCTCTTATGAAGTAAGCCTTGGCCTAATCCTGCTCAGTATCATCATCTTTGCCGGAGGTTTCACACTACAGAACTTTAACGTCGCACAAGAAAGTGTCTGACTAGCCTTGCCCGCTTGACCTTTAGCCGCAATATGGTACGTCTCCACCCTCGCAGAAACAAACCGAGCCCCCTTTGACCTCACGGAAGGGGAGTCTGAGCTGGTATCAGGCTTCAACGTTGAGTACGCAGGAGGCCCCTTCGCCTTATTTTTTCTAGCCGAATATTCCAATATTTTACTTATAAACACACTCTCAACAATTCTATTTTTAGGCGCCTCCCATCTCCCTTCTTTACCTATATTAACTACCACAAACCTTATAGTGAAGGCCGCCCTTCTCTCCGTTGTGTTCCTTTGGGTGCGAGCATCTTACCCTCGCTTCCGATACGACCAGCTTATACACCTAATCTGAAAAAACTTCCTCCCCCTAACCCTAGGCCTAGTTATTTGACACCTCGCCCTCCCAATCGCATGTATAGGACTCCCCCCTCAATTCTAAACCCGGAGTTGTGCCTGAAACAAAGGGTCACTTTGATAGAGTGAATCATGGGGGATAAAACCCCTCCGCCTCCTTAGAAAGTGGGGATTTGAACCCGACCTGAAGAGATCAAAACTCTTTGTGCTTCCATCTACACTACAATCTAGTAAGATCAGCTAAACAAGCTTCTGGGCCCATACCCCAAACATGAAGGTTAAACCCCTTCTTTTACTAATGAGCCCCTATGTCTTAACCCTTCTGTTATTTAGCCTCGGCCTAGGAACTACAATAACCTTCGCAAGCTCTCACTGACTACTCGCTTGGATCGGCCTCGAACTTAACACCCTCGCAATTATCCCCTTGATAGCACAGAATCATCACCCCCGAGCAGTGGAAGCAACCACCAAATATTTCCTCATTCAAGCTAGTGCCGCCGCCGTACTACTTTTTGCTGCCACAACAAATGCCTGACTCACCGGACAGTGAAATATTCAAGCGGTCGCCCACCCTCTCCCCATCGCTATAGCCACCCTCGCCCTAGCCCTAAAACTTGGACTTGCCCCCCTACATTCTTGAATACCAGAAGTGTTTCAGGGCTTGGACCTAACCACAGGCCTAATTTTAGCCACCTGACAAAAACTAGCCCCTCTCGCTCTCCTCATCCAAATCCAACCTCCCACCCCTTACCTTCTCATTTTTTTAGGGGTAGCATCCACCCTTATTGGCGGCTGAGGGGGCCTAAACCAAACCCAGCTCCGTAAAATACTAGCCTACTCCTCTACCGCTCACCTAGGCTGAATAATTCTGGTCCTACAATTTAACCCTTCTCTAACCCTCCTTGCTATATCAGTGTACATCCCCACTACAACCGCAACATTTCTAACTCTAAAACTAGCTAAGGCCACAAACATTAATATACTAGCCATCTCCTGGGCAAAAGCACCCGCCCTCGCCGCTCTCACCCCCCTTGTGCTTTTATCCCTTGCAGGTCTTCCCCCCCTAACAGGATTTATACCCAAATGATTAATCCTACAAGAGCTTTCTAAACAAGGGCTCGCCCTAACCGCCACCCTCACAGCACTCACCGCCCTCCTTAGTCTCTACTACTACCTCCGACTCACATACGCCATAGCCCTAACTATGTCCCCAAACAACATTACCGGCACACCCCCTTGACGTCTATGGTCCCGTCAACCCGCCCTCCCTCTAGCTTGCCTGACTGTCACCACTGTTTCCCTGCTACCCCTCACCCCCGCTGCCCTAGCCCTAGTAGCCCTCTAAGAGACTTAGGTTAGCAAAAGACCAAGCGCCTTCAAAGCCCTAAGCGAGGGTGAGAATCCCCCAGTCCCTGATAAGGCTTGCGGGGCACTATCCCACAGCTCCTGTATGCAAAACAGATACTTTAATTAAGCTAAAGCCTTTCTAGACGGGTAGGCTTCGATCCTACAAACTTTTAGTTAACAGCTAAACGCCCTAACCAGCGAGCATCCGTCTACCTTTCCCCCCCCCGCCTGTTGGGCGGGAAGGCGGGGGGGGGAAAAGCCCCGGTAGACGTTAGTCTGCTACTTCAGATTTGCAGTCTGACATGTCAAGACACCTCAGGGCCTGATAAAAAGAGGACTCAAACCTCTGTTCATGGGGTTACAATCCACCGCTTAAAACTCAGCCATCTTATCT